TTTGAGTGTTTCTCCTATAAAGAAACTCAGAACACCAACTCCATTCGTAATTCCATCAACTATTCGACTATCAAAAAAATGAGCAAATTGAGCTAATCCTCGTATACTAGTGGTTAAAGCTGCTTTATAAAAATAATCGATGTAACCACGATTATATGACCAATTATATATATAATTTATTATTTTTTCTCCTAAAAATAAAAGTTTAATAGGAACTTTTTTTCTTACTGAATTAATTAAATTCAAATTTTTAAAAGATGAATAAACAGGTTTATATAAAAGAAATGCAATAAATATGCCAAAAAAGGCTATACTGACGGAAATAGTTGCATTTCTAACAAATTCATACCAATCCACAGAATTATAAAAACTTTTATGTAAAAGATTTATAGATGAATTTAACCATTTGGATAATATATCTAAATAGGTTCCTTCTTGATTGAAGGGAATCCCAATGACGCCAACAAAAAGCGTAAATAAAACCAATAGAAGCAGCGGAAATAACATAGTATTGTCTACTTCATAAGGATAGGATAAAGTCTTTGTACTATCAAAATGGGTAATATTCAGAAAGAGTCGGGTTACATTATCATTAATTCGACATGTGTTTGTCGACAGAAAAGAAGTACCAGCATTATTATTGCTTGGTAATAAAGTTAATAAACTCAGTTCTTGTTTTTTCGTTTTTGGGCTTTCTTTACCCCATAAAGATATAGAATAGGACAAACTACTTGTTTTTCCACTATAATTTTGAAAGTTAATGTTTAAATGTCCTTCAAAAGTTAGTAAATAGATTCGAAACATATAAAATGCAGTTAATCCTGCCGTAGAGCAAGCTAATATTCCAACAATCTGTGAATACAACCAACTATCATTAAGAATTTCGTCTTTGGACCAAAAACAAGCAAGAGGTGGAATACCACACAGAGAAAGTGTACCTAAAAAAAAAGCAGTTTTTGTAATTGGGACATATTTTACTAAACCACCCATAAGAACCATATTTTGACTTTTATTTGGAGAATATCCAACAATAGGTTCCATTGAATGAATAATGGATCCAGATCCTAAAAATAATAATGCTTTTGAATAAGCATGAGTAATCAAATGAAACAAAGCCGTTCGATAAGACCCCATACCTAAAGCTAACATCATATATCCCAATTGAGACATTGTAGAATAGGCTAAACTTCGTTTAATATCATTTTGAGCAAGAGCTAAAGTAGCTCCTAATAGTAGTGTTATTATACTGAGAAAAGATATGAAATTCATTATGTACGGTATGACTATGAAAAGGGGAAAAAGACGAGCTACAAGAAAAATTCCCGCTGCCACCATAGTAGCAGCATGGATAAGAGCTGAAATCGGAGTAGGACCCTCCATAGCATCGGGTAACCATACATGAAGGGGAAATTGAGCCGATTTAGCAACTGCACCCGAAAATAATAAGAAGACACAGAAAGTTCCAAATAAAAAATGGACCTCATTAGTCGAAATTAAATTATTGAATATTTCGAACAAGTCTCGAAATTCGAAACTACCTGTTAGCCAATAAAGACCTAAAATTCCTAATAATAAACCAAAATCCCCAATACGATTAGTCACAAATGCTTTTTGGCAAGCATTTGCGGCAAGGGGTCGTGTGAACCAAAAACCTATTAATAGATAAGAGCACATTCCAACTAATTCCCAAAAAAAATAAATTTGTATCAAATTCGAACTGGTAACTAATCCCAACATAGATGCATTGAAAAAACTCATATAAGCAAAAAATCTCAAGTATCCTTGATCATGAAACATATAATTGTCACTATAAATAAGAACTAAAACTCCAATAGTAGTGATTAATATTGACATAATAGAAGTAAGTGGATCGATCAAACAGCCAAACTCTAAAGAAAAATCATTATTGATAGTCCAAGAGGATATATATTGATAAATAGAACTCCTATTTATTAGTTGAATAGATAGATCGGCTGATACAACCATAACTAGACTTAACAAGAAAACACTATAAAAAGACCACATACGTCGAAGATTTTTTGTTGCCGTCGGAAAAAAGATAAGCCCTAGTCCTATTCCCATAGGAACGGGAAGTGGAAGGAGAGGTATGATCCATGCATATTGATATGTATGTTCCATAAAAAAAAATTCTTTTAAAATGGTTTCTAATTCACCAGATCCTATCTAATTGTAATTGTAAAAGAACAAAAATAAAGAAAAGATAGGTTAAGAACTACAAAATTGTTATTCTGAATTATTCTCATTGTTTCTTCAATATTCAATACTTCATCAAATCAAGAAGTACAAATTGGTTAAATAACATAAGGAACTTATTTATTTGTGAAACTGGAATACTTATGTAACTGTTTTATTTGAAATAAAAAACAAATAAAAACCAAAAAATTGGGTATATTTTTTCTTTGAACTAGGCTAATTAATATTAATAGAAAATTGTATAATGTATAATAAAATATTAGGAGGTCACAGTTGGGTTCGTAAATTGTTCGATGAATTTGATTTTAGGTATAACTGACTAAAAAACTGAGCTAAAAAAACGTGTAAACTTTTTTTTTTTCATTTTAGTAACTTAAACCTACCTTTTCACCTATTCATTTTTCTCCTTAGCAAGATTTTTTGTAATTTTCAGAGACCTATTATTTTTTTGTTTGAGGTTAGTAGGGTATCATCTATGGCGAGATAGATAATGAAGAAGAATTTGTTTTGAGCAAGAGATGTCTTTCACATCCAACGATATTATTGAAAAACCTCTTAAATTTTGAATGGCAGTTCCAAAAAAACGTACTTCTCTGGCAAAAAAACGTATTCATAAAAGTTTGTGGAAAAAGAAGGGATATTGGGTAGCATTAAAAGCCTTTTCATTAGCTAAATCCATTTCGACTGGTAATTCAAAAAGTTTTTTTGTACCGACACCTAAATAATAAAAGATTCGAATAATCGGAATCAGGCAAATCAAATGTTAATTTAGTGTAGAATATGACTACAAAATTTTTATTATCTAATGCAATACCTAGTAAAACATACATGGAACTTTTTAACTATTCTATATGGTATAAAAAATCCTAAAGGCAATATTTTGTTGCGAACTAAAAATTCCCACCTCCGAAATGATAAAACAGACTCCAAATAACCGAGTTGAAACCTTCTATCTGGTGGGGATTTTTAGTTCCCCCGTCGACCCCTCCCTTTCGCACAATCTTTTTTATGATTTGATTGATTCCCTACGATAGGAGGTAGGTTTTTTTATTTATTCTTTAAAAATACAACAATGAAGAACATAAAAGATCGGAAAAAACCTCACTATCAAGTTCACTAATTTGGGCATTTACTAACAACAGTTTATAGCATTTAATTAACTCATTAAATCTCGACACTTGAATAATAATAACTTATTATCATTTTAAGTAAGCCGCTATGGTGAAATTGGTAGACACGCTGCTCTTAGGAAGCAGTGCTTGAGCATCTCGGTTCGAATCCGAGTGGCGGCATATTCTCTTCTAAAAGAGATACAATAAGTCCTATAATGAATTCAATTCCGATACCTTATTTTAAAAATGGATATGATATTTTTTACTGTAGAACATATATTAACTCATATTTCTTTTTCCCTTGTTTCAATTGTAATTACAATTTATTTGATAAGCTTAGTTGTCGATGAAATAAAAGGACTCTCAAATTCGTCTGAAAGAGGTCTAATAGCAATTTTTTTCTGTCTAACAGGATTATTACTTATTCGTTGGATTTATTCACAACATTTTCCATTAAGTGATTTATGTGAATCATTAATTTTCCTTGCGTGGAGTTTCTCCATTATTCATATGTTTCCATATTTAAAAAAAAAAAAATTACGCGTAATAACTGCACCGAGTGCTATTTTTACTCAAGCATTTGCCACTTCGAGTCTGTTAACTAAAATGCATCAATCTACAGTATTAGTACCGGCTCTTCAATCCCAGTGGTTAATGATGCATGTAAGTATGATGTTATTGGGTTATGCAGCTCTTTTATGTGGATCATTATTATCAGTATCTCTTCTAGTCATTACATTTAGAAAAGATATCCAAATTTTTGCTAACAGCCATTTTTTTTTTACTGAGTTATTTTACTTTGGTCAGATCCAATACATGAATAAAAGAAGGAATGTTTTACAAAGCACCTCGTTTGATTCGGCTAAAAATTTTTATCGATCCCAATTGATTCAACAATTGGATCATTGGAGTTATCGTGTTATTAGTCTAGGGTTTCTCTTTTTAACTATAGGGATTCTTTCCGGAGCAGTCTGGGCTAATGAGGCCTGGGGATCATATTGGAATTGGGACCCAAAAGAAACTTGGGCCTTTATTACGTGGACTATATTCGCGATTTATTTACATACTCGAACAAATACAAATATAAAAGTTGAAAATTCCGCAATTGTAGCTTCTATGGGCTTTATTATAATTTGGATATGCTATTTTGGGGTCAATCTGTTAGGAATAGGGCTACATAGTTATGGTTCATTTCAATTAACATCTACTTGAATAAAAAAAGGTCTACCGATTAGAGATATAAAATGGGGTAGATAAAAAAATCTAAGAAATCTTAGTTACAGTCGTCAAGAGCCGTTTGAATCAATAGAATACTTGATTCAAATGGCTCTCAGAAAAGCTAAATATATCCAGTTCTAGTTCGGTTTCTATTAATTAGTTAAGTTAATATAAGTCAACAGTGGATCTTTTTTATTGTATAACGCACAATAAAATAAAATATATATAGATTTTTTTACAAAACTTATCTATAAAAATATTTCCATAAAATACTTTGAACCTTATCAACTGATAATGAAAAAACGAAATCCGGGTAAATACCAATACCTATTATAGGTAAAAAGATGGAAATGGAAACAAATAATTCTCGCGGTCCCGCATCAAAAAAATATAAATTTGGAACATTAAATAGCTTGTATCCATAGAACATCTGGCGTAACATGGATAATAAATAAATAGGAGTTAATATCATCCCTAGTGCCATTACACAAGTAATTAGTATTTTTGTCATTAAAAGATATTTTTGACTAGTAATTAGTCCAAAAAATACTATTAATTCCGCAACAAAACCACTCATGCCCGGTAATGCAAGTGAAGCCATTGATAATATACTGAACATCGTGAATATTTTGGGCATTAAGATAGCTATCCCACCCATTTCATCGAGATAAACAAGACGTATTCGATCATAACTCGTTCCTGCCAAGAAAAAAAGCCCAGCACCAATAAAACCATGAGAGATTATTTGTAAAAGAGCTCCGTTAAGGCCCGTATCAGTAATAGAACCGATTCCTATAATTATGAAACCCATATGCGATACAGAAGAATAGGCTATTCGTTTTTTTAAATTCCGTTGGCTAAGAGATGTTAAAGCTGCATAGATTATTTGGAGTGTACCTATTAGTATTAACCATGGAGAAAATATCGAATGAGCGCGGGGTAATAATTCCATATTGATCCGAACCAACCCATATGCTCCCATTTTTAATAAAATCCCAGCTAACAGCATACAAGTACTGTAATGTGCTTCCCCGTGGGTATCTGGTAACCAGGTATGTAGGGGTAGAATCGGTAATTTGACAGCAAAAGCAATAAGAAATATAATATAGAATATTATTTCCAATCCCACAGGATAGGATTGATTAGCTAATATTTCAAAATTTAATGTTGGTTCCACGGAACCATATAAACCAATACCCAGAACTCCCATTAACAGAAAAATGGAACCTCCCGCAGTGTACAAAATAAATTTGGTAGCTGAGTATAGACGTTTCTTTCCTCCCCATAATGATACAAGTAAATAAACAGGAATTAATTCTAACTCCCACATGATGAAAAAAAGTAAAAGGTCTCGGGAAGAAAATGATCCTATTTGGCCACTATACATTGCTAACATCAAGAAATGAAAAAAGCGTGAATCGCGAGTAACTGGCCAAGCGGCTAAAGTAGCTAAAGTAGTAATAAATCCTGTTAATAAAATGGGTCCTATAGAAAGTCCATCTATTCCTAATCTCCAGTAAAAAGAAAAAAAACGTATCCATTTATACTCCTCTGCCAGTTGTATTAAAGGGTCGTCGAATCGGAAATGATAACGGAATGCATAGGTCATTAGAAGGAGCTCTAAGATACATATACATATAGTGTACCACCTTATTATTTTATTGCCTTTTTGAGGGAGAAAGAAAATTAAAGAACCGGCAGATATCGGAAAAGATACAATTAGTGTTAACCAAGGAAAAAAGTTCATGGTAAAGATAAGATACACTTAGACCATAAAAAACCCGTACTAAAAAAAAAAAAGAAATGGAAACTATATATTATTTTAAGCACGGGTTTTTGTCGGTAAAAAAATGGATTAGTGCTATTTTTTTTTGAACGTATCAATAAGCTAGACCCATGCTACGAGTTGTTTCATGCCATAAATAAACTCGAACACTCAAGAAATCCGTTGGACAGGCAGATTCACATCGTTTACAACCAACACAGTCTTCTGTTCTTGGAGCAGAGGCTATTTGTTTAGCTTTACACCCGTCCCACGGTATCATTTCTAATACATCTGTGGGGCAGGCTCGAACACATTGAGTACATCCTATACATGTATCATAAATTTTTACTGAATGTGACATTGAATCTCTAAATTTTTGAACGTCATAAATTTTCGATCTAATAAACTTATACATGAATCATGTATTTAGCTATCAGATGAATCAATGATTTACCAAAATTTTGATACAAAAATGATTTATGGATCAGCTTATGCGAAAGCGTCAAGATACTTTTATTTAGTACATCTTCGTAAACAGGGATATGAATCCATATTTAATATCATACATACTAATTGGACTTACTGAATAATAATTTTTTTATTTGAAACGATTCAATTTTGAAAATGTATATTATTTATTCAACAAATTTGATTGATTAGTGCGAGTTGATTTTCTATTACGATAAATTGACGAAATAATTGCTAGTCCAATAGCTGCTTCAGCGGCTGCAATAGCTATGACAAAAATTGAGAAAATATCCCCTACTAATTGGCGGCTATCGAAAAAATCGGAAAATGTTACGAAGTTTATATTAACTGCATTTAAGATAAGTTCAAGACACATAAGGGCTCTAACCATATTCCGGCTCGTGATCAATCCATAGATACCGATAGAAAATAAATAGGCACTCAAAACAAGTACATATTCGAGCATCATTGACCAACTCCTTATCAATCTTGATTCATTTCAATATCAACAACAACTCAATTTATTCTATTGACTAGAATCTAAAAAGCAATGAAGAAGTACAAAGACCTATAGTGCTAATATTAAGAATAGGTACTAGATTGAATTAAAAGGATTTCTTAGCTATGAACGTTTGAAAGCTTTATTATTGACGAGCTACCGCAATTGCCCCTATCAAAGCAACTAAAAGAATTATTGAAATAAGTTCAAATGGAAGAAAAAAATCTGTTGATAAATGAATCCCAATTTGTTGACTATTACTTATCAAATCTTGTTCTACGATATGATTTGATCTTGTAGTCCAAATAATCCCGTACCATGACGTATCTAAAATAGTAGTAATTAGTGAAACAAAAATACTTGTACAAACTACTGAAGTAACTCCATCTCCAACAGTCCAAAACTGGAAATCTTTGTAGTGTTCTAACCCATTAATAAACATCACAGCAAATATGATTAAAACATTTATAGCTCCCACATAAATAAGAAGTTGGGCAGCAGCTACAAAATGGGAATTTGATAAAATATAGAATAAGGATATACAAACAAGAACTAATCCTAATGAAAAGGCGGAAAAAATTGCATTAGTAAATAATACTACTCCTAGCCCTCCTAATATAAGACCTGATCCTAGAAAGATTAACAAAAAATCATGTATTGGTCCCGGTAAATCCATTATATATAATATAAAATAAGAAATAAAAAAATAGAAATGTTTCATGCCCTTATTGATCAGACCAGGAAAAAGTAAAATTATCCGGGATATTTTTAATTGAAAGAATAGATGTCTATTGATATAGGTCCAATAATTGCGCCAATCTCATTATTTTTTGAGGTTCAACTTGGTAGTTCAAAAAAATTCTTTTAGTTTAGATCAAAAGAGTACATTCGTAATTCCAATTTTTTTTTTTTCGAAAAATAAAAAGGGGTTTAGCCATTTTTTATTTGAGGCGTATTCAAAATTGTTCGAATTGTGTAATCGTCAATTAATGCCAATGGTAAACGACCCAAAGCAATTTGATTATAATTCAATTCGTGACGATCATACGTAGAAAGCTCATATTCTTCAGTCATTGATAAACAATTTGTAGGGCAATACTCAACGCAATTACCACAAAATATACAGATTCCAAAATCAATACTGTAATTAAGCAATTGTTTTTTTCGGATCCTAGTTTGTAGTTTCCAATCAACAACAGGTAAATTTATAGGGCATACGCGAACACATACTTCACAAGCAATACATTTATCAAATTCAAAGTGAATTCGACCGCGGAAACGTTCTGATGGAATCAATTTTTCATAGGGATATTGAATCGTTACAGGTAAACGATTTGCGTGGGATAAAGTAATCATAAAACCTTGACCGATGTACCTTGCAGCCCGTACTGTTTGTTGACCATAATTGATGAACCCAGTTACCATAGGGAACATATCGTGAATAGTTATGAATAATTTGATGATTGTTTCCTTCTCTTGTTTGAGATAAGTCTAAGTATAGACTCGCGTGGTTAGAGTGAAAGGAGTTGGAACGAGGTTGTTAATAATAAATTACCGAGAGAAATAGGTAAAAGAAATTTCCATCCAAGATTTAATAATTGGTCCATTCTGAGCCGAGGTAAAGTCCATCTTGTTGTAATAGGAATGAACAAAAACAAATAAGTTTTAACTAATGTAATCAAAATACTAATGATTGTTCCAAAGACACCGCCTGCTTTTTCAAAAAGTTCCGGACTTAATATATATGGAATAGAGAGATTCCAACCGCCCAAGTAAAGAACTATTACAAAAAATGAGGAAACTAATAGATTTAGATAGGACGCAACAAAAAATAACCCAAATTTAATACCGGAATATTCTGTTTGATAACCTGCTACTAATTCTTCTTCTGCTTCTGGTAAATCGAAGGGTAACCTCTCACATTCTGCTAGGGACGAAATTAGAAAAACGATAAACCCTATAGGTTGACGCCACAAATTCCATCCCCAAAAACCATATTTTGACTGCGCTTCAACTATATCAACTGTACTTGAACTATTAGATAATCATAGTCGGTGATAACATTACTGTTACTATCGCTATTCCAGAACCGTACATGAGATTTTCACCTCATACGGCTCCTCGAGGAACCTAAATAAATTTAAGGACTAGGTTAGTATTATTTAACGTGATATACTTGTTTGTATGCTAGATAGAGTCAAAATATATTCAAAAGCCCCGAATTAGTCCAATGTAATTCCGTTTGCTATACAAAAAGTATTTCTGAATTAATCTCATCCTTTACTTTCATTTTTAAATTTCAATATTTTTTGAGTAATAACTTAATCCGTCAATAAAATACTCCTATTAGTAATATATATAACTATTTCAACCCAGCATTTTCGATTACGAAAAAAATTACATAATTAAATCTTAAAAAAGATCGCTCTTTTGTATTGGAATTGCATTCTTTCTATTTTGTTCGCTCCTATTCTTCTTTTTCTTCTTTCTCAAGGAAAAAAGGGGGTCTTTTCAAAAAGGATTTTTTCGTTCCTGATAGTTTTTTTTTCAGTGGATAGGGACATACTCTGGATCGGAATCGTGGGAAGTACTACCGGATCATTTCTACCAACTTAAAGCCCCAATGAGTGTTCCTTTTATGCGTAAATGCTTGTTTGTATAATTTGCATAATCTCTATTACTAATCCTTTGTGTACCTTTGTATTTCTAACCACCCACTCAGTTTTTATCAACTCCCTATTATGGTAATACATACAAACGATAGTGAAAAACTCATAAAGTTGGTTGTTGTTTTAAACCCGCTTCAAATCAGGATGATCGATCAACCGATCTTGGGATAAACATTGTGAATTGTTTATATTTGCTTCTGTTTACTCCTTATACATAGGAAATGAGGCTTACTATTTTTACTGCAAATTTCTAAGCTGTTTTTTTTCACTCATAGAACTATCTGATTGTGTTCATCAGTCGGGTTAATGAACAAAAACATGAAGCGATTTCTTTCCAACGAAAAGAAAAATAGGGAAATTGTTTTAACGACTCGCACGTAGAGATATTGATAAGACGCATAGAGTTAATGGTATTTCATAACTAATCGATTGAGCAGCAGCCCTTAAACCACCTAAAAAAGAATATTTATTATTTGATCCATATCCTGACATAAGAAGTCCAATCGGAGAAATACTTGAAACGGCAATCCATAAAAAAACACCAATATTTAGGTCGGCTAGAACAAGATGATAGCCAAAAGGAATTACTGAATAACTTAATAGAATTGATATGACTGCTATCGCTGGTCCGAGATTGAATAAATAAATATCGCCTCTAGATGGCAGAAGGTTTTCTTTGAAAAGAAGTTTTGTACCATCTGCTAAAGCTTGGAGAATTCCAAAAGGTCCAGCATATTCTGGTCCAATACGTTGTTGTAACCCCGCCGCTATTTCTCTTTCTAACCACACAATTACTAGTACACCTATTGTGATTCCCACTATAACAGTCAAAATCGGGATAAGCATCCATATGATCTCATACACCTCGTTTAAGGATTCCCATTTTGAAAACCCGGTGATATCTTGTACTTCTGTTGTATCAATTATCATTTCAACGATCAACTTCTCCCATAATGATATCTATACTACCCAGTATCGTCATAATATCAGCCAATTTCATTCTTTTAACTAACTGAGGAAGAATTTGCAAATTGATAAAACCCGGCGGGCGAATTTTCCATCTCCAAGGAAAGATTTTCCCGTCGCCTAGTAGAAAAATTCCCAATTCGCCCTTTGGGGCTTCGACTCTCGCATAAAGTTCTTGTTTCGACAATTCAAAAGTAGGAGAGGTTTTTTTACTAATGAAGCGATATTCAAAATCATTCCATTGGGAATCGCGTACTTTATCAAAACATCGTATTTCTAAGTTTTCATAAGGTCCTCCCGGAATTCCTTCCAAAGCTTGTTGAATAATTTTGATAGATTCCTCAATTTCACTGATCCTTACTAAATAGCGAGCTAACGAATCTCCTTCTTTTTGCCATTGGACTTCCCAATCAAATTCGTCATAACACTCATAATGATCAACTTTACGAAGATCCCAGTCTATTCCGGAAGCTCGCAGCATTGGGCCCGACAAACCCCAATTTAATGCATCTTCTCCACTCACAATTCCTACTCCCTCAACACGTTCTAAAAAAATGGGATTGCGTGTAATAAGTTTTTGATATTCCGCAATTCCGGTTAAAAAATAGTCACAGAAATCACTGCATTTATCTATCCACCCATGCGGTAAATCGGCGGCAACTCCGCCGATACGAAAAAAATTATGCATTAATCTCATACCGGTAGCAGCTTCGAACAGATCATAGACTAATTCTCGTTCTCGGAAAATGTAAAAAAAGGGAGTTTGCGCACCAATATCTGCCATAAAAGGGCCAAGCCATAATAAATGAGAAGCTATACGACTTAATTCTAACATAATTACTCTTATATAACTGGCCCGCTTAGGTACTTGAATATTTCCTAACTGTTCCGGTGCATTTACGGTTATGGCCTCGGTGAACATAGTAGCTAAATAATCCCAACGAGTTACATAAGGTAAGTATTGTATAATTGTTCTATTTTCTGCAATTTTTTCCATCCCTCTGTGTAAATACCCCAATATTGGTTCACAGTCAACAACATCTTCACCATCTAGAGTAATGATGAGTCGAAGAACGCCGTGCATTGATGGGTGGTGAGGGCCCATATTTACTACCATAAGTTCATTTCTTATAATTGGTACATTCATAGGTTGTTCCTTGATTCAGTTTTCTAGGAATTGCCGAAAACAAAAAAAAATTAATGTAAGTTCTTGAAATTAACGAATTTTTGGTTCCCGAATATCCAGTCGATCAATTAATTCTTTATAACGTATTCCATTTTTTTTTGACAAATAAGCCAGCAGGCGTTGACGTTTTCCCAGAATTTTCTTTAGACCTCTCTGAGATAAATAATCTTTTCTGTGCAATTCCAAATGTGAAGTAAGTCTTCGGATTTGCTGAGTGAAATTAACTACTTGAAATTCAACGGATCCCTTAGTTTCATCTTTTTTTTTTTGTTTTGGGGAAATAACTGAGTAAACGGAATTCTTTAGCATAAAAGCAAATTTTCTCCAACTTTTAAAAAATATGAATTTTATGGATCAGTAATAATAATGTTGGACACTTTAATCTGGTATATTTTTTTTTTCATTATGGACTTTTTAGTTTTATTAAAATTTTGAAAATAAAATAATTAATACTCCAACTCCGTTTCGTATTTGATTCATTCTATAGAAAAATATCTTATCATGCGTTTGATACATTTAGAATTGTGGATACATATGTATTCTTAACATACTGAAAAAACTCCCAGTATTGGTATTAAACCAATAACGATTCATACAAACTAAATCCTCTAATTGACAAGTTGGCCAAAGAAAAAACTTTAATCTATCAAGATGGTTGCTTTCAACCAAAACTGGACCATAAATTTTTACATTTTTTCTATTGCCGAATACCAGATTTAGATCTATACCTTTGGTTTTTTTTGAATTGAACGAAATTAGAATTCGTAACTCTTTTCGACGTCGCGGCGATAAAATAGTTTCAAGAACAAGCAAACTAGAATTTTTTCTGTCTAGATTTCCAAAAAATTTTTGCTCGTGTGCAATGGATTTTGCAAAATCCATTTTTTCTGGATACCTTGGATTAATTTGATAATTCTTCTTCTGAACTAAAGAAATCCGTATGGTTTGATACATAAGAAATTGTCCAGGATTATTTATAGACATACGAAGGGGTTCAATAACGAATACTCCCCTTTCCATCCAGTCTGTAACATACTTGTGACTCGGCATTATATCTAGATTTATTGTTCCTCTTTGAATAGCAGATAGAGCACTTTCTCTTGGATTTCGCAAGCTAAGCAGGAGACAATATATTTTGATATTTTTCATTAGTGTTAAATTGAAAAAAAAAGACCATCTCAATTGAACAAGCAAATGACTTGTTAGTAAAAAATCGAGGTCTTCTTCTATATTGTTTTCGGTTATACGTTTTTTTATGTCTGATTCCACACTATAGACTAAAAAATCACCCCAGTCTGAAACATCTTTTTCTTGGTTTAAGAGAACGGATACAAGATTCCATTTTTGCTTTAGAACGATATTAGTTTTATCACTCAAACGTTTCTTTTCAGTCAAATTGAAAAGAAGTGATTTGATTGGTATGATCCGTAGTTTTAGTTTATATACATTATAAAGCAGTATCAATTCTGGTAAAAACCAAAGTTCTTCATTCAAAATAGGAAATTCGTCATTCATTCCCAGCCAATTGAAAAAGTTTTGAATCCTTGGGTTAGTTTGCTGAGTTTGGTGAGTTGTCAAATCAATAAGAGTGGTTTTATTGAGTTGTTCAATTAGTTGATAATTACGTATCTTAGTATTCTGAGGAGTGGTCTGGATCCAGGCTTCAATATCGACCCTTTTTCTAAGACACAAATGGAGAATTCTGTAATAAAAAAAAGATTGATCCATATCTGTAATAACTTTTTCACCTAAAGAATTGTTATCTCCGAGGATAAAAAGTTTTTTTTTATTTGTGTTGTAATTATAGGATATTTTTTGATTGTTGTTTACTTGTGATGGTAAAACAAAAATATTCGAACTAATAGATTTATATGATAAGAGATCATTTCGATAATTTTTTTGGAAATTTCCTTTGTGATTTGATAATGAGTTTAATACATAATCCGTAATTTGCTTTTCATAACGAATTAACCCATCTTTTTCATCTAAATCCCATTTTGATAAATCCCTTTTTTCATTTTGTCTTATAGAGTGGCGATTTTCGTTTTTTTTCCATTTTTTCGGTACCAATCCCGACCATCTAATATGAGATATCTTAGATTGATAACGATTCTGTAACCAGACGTTCCATTGAGTTATTCCCGAAGTAAGAGGTTTTTTATCTGTTAATTCCAAATCAAGTATTCTTTGTACTCCAAAATTATCCTTTAGTTTAGCGTTAGGAAAAAGAGCTATTTCATGATATTGAAGGGCGGATCTGAATTTTAAGTGGTATAAGTTAAAAATGCGGCTTTGTGCTAATTTATACCCTACATATGCTTGTGATAAAGAGGATAAGTCAAAAAATAATTTTGAATTTTTATTACTAATATAAAAAGAGGACTGTCTAAAGTTTCTAAATTCAATTTTGGTTTCTTTTTTGTTTGCTTCATTATTGTAATTGGACTTATCCATTTTGTTTTTTTTTGATTCAAAATCAACAACAAGTTGTCCTTTGATCCTTATTATATTAATAACTAGGAGGATATAAATGTATATTCTTACAATAAAAAATTGTATAAAATACTGCGAGTTAAAGATTAATCGAGAAATGAGTTTTTTTACTATTTGCCAAATCTTTTTGATTTTTTTTAATTCTAATCTTGTTACGGCATGCCTTTTTTTGTTAACCCTATTATCAGGAGTTCTAAAATCTTTTTTCTTCTCATTTATTCTTTTTTCTAATTGATTTCGGATTGTGCTTGTTCTAATAGTTATATCTTGCATTTTTTTTTCTGTTAGCGAATGTTTTGTCCAATTTTTAGATCGAGTTGGAATGGGCGATTCGCGAATTATCTGATTGTTTTTTATCAAATCTTTTTCGTTTTTGGTTTCATCCCATTTATCTAGTTCGCTCAATCCAAATAAAAGAATTCTATTTTTTTTTGAGGGGCCATTTATTAGTTTCGTTAGAACTAGACCACTTTTGTTAATCCAGTTTTTTATTTCTTTGAATATTTTAAAAATTAAAAAACAATTTGTTTTTAATTTTATCATTTTTTTTATGAGTTCCTTAAAAATGGGTACAAAAAAAGAAGGTTGGTTTTGGGGTGAACCAAAGGGCTGTTTGGCCGGCCTACCCCACACAGTTAAAAAATAATATTTTTTTTCTTTTTTTTTTTTTAATTTTTCCATTTGAGGGAATTCGGATTGCGGTCTATACCAAGGTTTCAGATAGAACGGAAATAAGATTTTTATCTGAATACCTTCACTTAACCAGTTTTTTGGCAAATCTTTTTCGGATAGTTGAACACCACTATAAGTGCATTTAACATGCGTTTCCTTATTCCAATTTTCAAAATCCTCAGACCATTCGGGAAATTGAAATAATAAGATACGGCCGATATTTTTAGCTATTATCAATGAGGGTAATATAATATATTTCCTAAGAGTTGATTGTATTATTAATAGACAACTCCTTGTTATTTGAGGAGTTAGAATACGGTTGGGAGGTTCTGCTGCTATTTCAATCCCTATTGTTGCTTCTTTTTTATACTTCTCATTTTTATCCTTTTTTTCTGAAAGCTCAAATTGGTTAGTTTTTTTCATCCAATTTCGGAAAATGCGTTTAATCAGTGTAAAGATATCAAAATAAGAAAGAATTGATTTATTGAGTCTATACAAGAAAAGTGGGGAATGTGCATTTGCTTGAGACAGTTTTAAAGTAGGTATTTTACGCCTTTGAGCGCGCATAGAGCCCATGATTATATTTCGACGAAAATCAGGTTGTTGTGAATAATGCATCAAAAAAAATTGTTCGGGTTCGTAATCGTAATTAGTATAAGTGGGCTCATTTATAGTAAAAACTACTCCAAATCTTGATTTTCTTGACCGCATTCCAGGATCGTCTAATACGACTGCTTCGTATTCTCTTTCTTGTCGTTCAAACTCGTCAATTAATTTGTATGACCGTCGAGGTATTTTTTTACGAATTTCCTTTATTCCCACAGATACTGCTTTTCTTTTATTATCAGATATATTCATTATATCTTCAAATTCTAGAAAATTATTAGAAAGAATAAGAGCATGTATTTTATTTATAAAAGGAGCCTCTGGGCTTTTTTTTATGAAACTTTCACTAAGGAGTGGTAATAAAAATATTCTTTTTGTTGCTCCACGATAGGGACCATTTAAGAAGGGATCGATTTTTTGTCCTAAATTTTCTTTTTGATCAATACGCAATCTAGTTAATACATCTAGCCAAAGAAATCTTTTTTCTACACCTTCTAGTCTATTTAGAAACTCAGTTCTTAGTTTGTTTTTGTTTTGTTCAGTTTTAGAAATCCATGAATTTGTTAGTTCATCAAAGATTGAATCTACCGATTCTACTGATTCTACTGATCTGAAAAAATGTATCTTTCTTTCTAGCATTTCAAAAAACGTTTTTAAACTGGGTGGGTAGGTAAACGATATTCTTTTTTTGTCATTATCTTGACACGAAAAAAAAAAATATTGTGACATTTCATTTATTATACTATTTTCAAATTTATTGTTTTTTAAATATCGAAACGGGCGTTTCCATCGTTTATAGTCGAAAAGACGAGTCACAAGAAAGTTTGTATTTACTAATTTCTTTTCTTTTTTTTTAAGTATTTCTAACTTCGAAGTTTCTTGATTCCCATCCAGATAAGAAGTTTCATAAACTGGGCTATTTTGATAGCATGTCTCTTTAAAGTGAAAGTGGAATTCATCCTTTGTTTTTTCTTTTCCGTTCACTCGGATCTCTTCCGTTTCATCTTCATCGATTTTGTCCGGATCCTCCTTTTCTTCCGAAAAAAGGGAAGGAGAAGGATCTTCTTCGGTGGATCCCTCTTGTTCCTCTTCCTCTTTAGTCCACTCCTCTTCCTCTTTAGTCCACTTCGTTTCGGAAGTTTTTTCTATTTCTACATCTGTTTCTTCTCTGCTTTCCTCCCTTTCTTCCGTTACTGAGGTTTCTTTGAGAACCATGGATGACGGTATTCTGCCTAAATAGTAGACACAGGTAATAAATAAGAAAATACTAAAGATTCGAGCCATAGAATTTTTCACTTCTGACACAAGGTACTTATTAGATCGAATAAGTACATTAGATCTAATAGAGTGATTTTGCCGTATCCAGACTAATACCAACCCAACCCATTTCATGAATAAAACGTGACCAATTAACCAACCAACAAAACTACTTGTTACAAATAACATCTTGTTGTTGCATCGAAACATATAAATGTTGACTAATCTGGCTAACATTGAACTTGGTAAAAGAAAATAGTTGAATAATTGAAAAATGAGATTATTCAGGAATACACATTGAATGCTGAGATTACGCATTGAATTTCTGTTAGTAGATCTAGAATCAAAAAAGTGTTTTTGATTGTTCCAGAAGAA